GGGATTACGTGTACAAATACAAGTAGCCTTTAACTACATATCCATATCCATCTGATCATATATGTATTACCATTATGTATTACAATAAAGAATAAAGAAGGAGTATTTAAAATGCGAGATCTAAAAACATATCTCTCCGTGGCACCGGTACTAAGTACTTTATGGTTCGGGGCTTTAGCAGGTCTATTGATAGAGATCAATCGTTTATTTCCAGATGCGTTGACATTCCCTTTTTTTTCATTCTAGTTATTGACATGGGAAGGGGTGAAGAAAATTAGAGATACAATCAAATATCTGTGACTAATACTTCCCCCCCCCCCTCATCTTTTTTTTTAGACCTTTTTTTTAGAATTCGAAACCGTTGTCTTACTTATTACTTATTAGTTATTACTATATTGATTATTGATTGCAACGAAATCGTTCAGAATTTGATTTTGGGTTAGCAACTTCTATTTTTTATTTTCCTTTCTTCTTCTTCGCTTCGCACCGGAAAATAAAAATGGAAGAGTTGAGTGAATAAAAAACTCAAAGGAGGTTCATGGCCAAGGGTAAAGATGTCCGAGTACAGGTTATTTTAGAATGTACCAGTTGTGTTCGAAACGATATTAATAACGATATTAATAACGATATTAATAAAGAATCAACAGGCATTTCCAGATATATTACTCAAAAGAATCGACACAATACGCCTAGTCGATTGGAATTGAGAAAATTCTGTACCTATTGTTACAAACATACGATTCACGGGGAGATAAAGAAATAGATCGAACCGACCGCCTGTGTATCACCCTTCCAAGGAACACGAAAAATGGCATATTCTATCTATCTAACATATATTTAAATAGAATAGAAAGAAATCCTATATTCTTAATTCTAAAACTAAAAGCATTTTTTTTTGATCCGATCGAACGAAATAGGATTTTCGGGATAAGGAATAAACAAACTATGGATAAATCTAAGCGACTCTTTCTTAAATTCAAGCGATCTTTTCGTAGGCGTTTACCGCCGATCCAATCGGGGGATCAGATTGGTTATAGAAATATGAGTTTAATTTGTCGATTTATTAGTGAACAAGGAAAACTATTATCTAAACGAGTGAATAGAGTGACCTTAAAACAACAACGATTAATTACTATTGCTATAAAACAAGCTCGTATTTTATCTTCGTTACCTTTTCTTAATAATGAAAAACAATTTGAAAGAAGCGAGGCGGCCGCCAGAGCTACTGGTCTTAGACCCCAAAATAAATAATAAATATAAATAATAAATAGGCTTACTCTTCAATTGAGTCAAAATTCCAATCCGAACTCAAACAATGTTTTTTTGTTCGAAAAATCCCCTTTTACTAATTTAATTTCTATTCTACCTTCCCGGAGTTCATTCTCCAGGGAGCTCATAAAAAAAAAATTCCGATGGATTCTTTACAATCTCCTTATTTTATGATCTCATTGGAAATCATATAAAGACAATTTTTTTTTGATATTGCTATTTGTGCAAGTATTTTACGATTAAGAAGCAATTGTTCTTTGTACAGATTAGGGACTAATCTACTATAATTTCTACTATAATTATAATTATAGGATTCCTTATTATCGTTATCGCGAATTACTGCATTTATCCGAGTGATCCACAAACGACGAAAATTTCTCTTTTGCCTATTTCGATCCCGATGAGTCGAAACCAAGGTTCTTATTTTCTGTTGAGTAATAGTTCGAGTAAGTCGTGAATGAGCCCCCCGAAAGCTTGATGCAAATAAACGCATTTTTGTTCTACGTCTCCGAGCTATATATCCTCGTTTAATTCTGGTCATTGAATAAATGAAACTTTGATGAATAACTAATTGATTTCCTTTCTTTCAGTTATTCTTTTTTCCCCCTTACTAATCTATTAATAACAAAACAGATTCTGCCAATGTATAAAATAAAAATTCCAATGGCTTTTGCTACTATAACCTTCCCAACCACGATTTTTTTTTCTTTTTTTTTTCTAGGCATTTGACCTTGAAATAAGAAATTGTATTGATATTAGGTGTCAAAAAAAACATAGTTAAGTTAAGTAGTAAATATAAACGTATAAAGAAATAGTGGATTCCATCGTTTCTATGATTTTTTCTTAAACGTTGAGGTCCTCTCTATACACCGGAGCCCCTTCCTTCATTTAACGAATGCTATTGTTAACTTGTACAGTTCACACTCTTTGGCTCTATCCATGAATTAAGGTCTTTCACAATGAGATCTACATATACGGTATATATGGTAACGGTATTTAATTATGAAGATTAGCCGAAGTAGCTGACCCTGTTAGTCCGTTCTTGCAAGAGTAAGGACATAATTTTTCTGCTTTTAAATAAGATTTCCCCTGCTTAGTGGATTACCAATGGGGAATTTTTTCTCATTTTAAATTGAAAATTGAGGTGATTGAATTTGCACCAATGGAAATCATAAATTTGATACACAATACACAATAGAAGGATAGATCCTTTTTTTTAGTTTTTTTAGATAGTAGATGGAGTTCTTCTATCCTATTCATTGGTACTGATCATTGATACTGGAAAAATTGTTTCCTTTGTCCCAGCCCATGATCTGAACGAGTCGCACATACACTCTAGTACATGTTCCTCGGCGCTGAGGACATCCTCGAAGAGCGGGGGATTTCGTGACATTTCTGATTGGCTGTCTTATGTTTCTAATAAGTTGTTTAATAGTTGGCATGTTGAATCGTTGTATACACAATGCGCTGGTTTAGATCGACCCTAACCGGATGATTATGAACTACTTCTATATTATATATTAATATATTTATATTAATATTTTAAAATTTTTAGATTAATATTAATTTTAATAATATTAAACCTGAGTAAGAAGATAAATTCTCAAATCGAAATTTGCGTGATGAAATCCCTGCTATTTTATTTTTTTTTTTATTTAACCGCTACAAGATCAACAATTCCATGAGCTTGGGCTTCTGGTGCTGACATAAAAGCATCCCTTTCCATGTCTTCGGATACAACCCATAAAGGTTTGCCCGTTCTTTGTACATAAACCCTCGTGATGGTTTCGCGCAACTTCAGTAGTTCTTCTGCTTCCAGAATAAATTCTCCCGCTTGCGCCTGATAAAAAGCACTAGCAGGTTGATGGATCATTACCCTGATGATATAACATAATAAATGGTTACTCTATATCATATGATAAGTCGACGAGAAGAGATAAAGAATAATAAAGAAAGATAGAATTGAACAACCGTACAGGCACGTTTGCGCATTGCATACGGCTCTATAATAAAATTCACTTTTACTTTCGATCAAAGAAAAATATAGAATCTATCAAACCCGGATCGATAAATGATCTAATAACCACCCTTCTTTTTTGAGGAGTTAAAAAATACTATGATGGCTCCGTTGCTTTATATATTTATTTCATCTACGATTCGGCGATCCCAAAGTTTCTTTTTTTTTGTACTCTTTCATAACATAAATAGTGTTAAAAGCCTTTCGGTGTGAAAACAAAAAAGTTTGTGACGCTGAAATAAATAGGCACCCGATAAAAAAGATAAAATCGGAAATACCCTTTATCCAATACAACCCCTTCGATACATAATCTAATGTTTTTAAAAAAACAATAACAAGTTTTTTTATATCGAATTTAAAGTGCCGTGCTATTATTACTTAATATTCATATTTCATATGGCGAAGGCATAGTCTTATTTTTTCTCTCAACTAAAAAAACTCATTGGCGCCCGGCATGAAGGAATGCTAGACGTTTGGTAATTTCTCCCCCAACTAGGATAAAAGATCCCATTGAGGCGGCTAATCCCATGCATATTGTCTGTACATCTGGTCGCACAAATTGCATAGTATCATAAATTGCTACTCCGGGTATTACCCATCCGCCAGGAGAGTTTATAAACAAATACAAATCTTTGGTATCATTCTCCATACTGAGATATACCATAAGACCAATAAGTTGATTTGAGATATCGCTATCAACCTCTTGACCCAAAAAAAGCAATCTTTCTCGATAAAGTCGGTTGATTAGGACAAAATTGTATCCTTTAGGAGCCGCACATGCACCTTTTGATGCATACGGTTCAACAAAAATCGTGAAAAAAAAAGAATCAATATGTAGATTCCAGCCCTTCCTCTTTGCGGATTCTTTCTAATTTTTTTTCTAACGAAAGGGATTTTTTTTTCATTTTTCACGAAAGATGAATTTTGCCCCGTTTACCTACTAAATATAAAAAAAATTCACTAAACTTATCGAACTAACTTCTCATTGATGTATTGTTTCATCGAGATCCAATTCAAATCACGATGTCATTTTCTTGTTCTTAAATGGGATTCTTCGATTCTTTTTTTTTAGGTTTATGCTCTACTCCGAGTAAAGATCTGCCCGATTTTGATTTGCACATATAAGACAAATGCCTCCAATACCACGTCTTTTTGCTACGACTTCTTGTTTTTTCTTTTTTCAATTCATTTCATGTCTTATGCCAAATATTAGATGTATTCATCATATTATTTGATTGATTATGATTAGCAATTTGAGATCACTCCTATTTATAAATAGAATGGGTTTTTTCTAAACGGAGCCTGGATATTTTATTTTATTGGTCCAAACAAGCCAACCATAAATTATTCTAATTGAGAATATTAATCTGAATACCCTCAAAAATAGATCTAATTTCACTTCATTGCACTTCACGCTCCAAATTTTTGATAATTCAATCAATCTTTCTTGGGCGAAACAGAGGATATCTTGATCGGGGGAGAGAACGGGGAAATCCCATATGACCCAATATATCTGACAAGTCGCACTATATGTCAACCCAAACCGCACCGCCCCCCCCGGGACCTCGAAAGGGTACTTTTGGAACACCAATAGGCATTAAATGGAATAAAAAAAGAATATAAGTACTATATCTCACTTTGATGTGGAAGCGTAACAATGGGTTTGTTGTCTTAATAATATCGGCCTTTATCATATATCATATTTTATCCATTTTTATCCATAGATTGGATAAGTCCATAAATAAAAAAATTAAAGGAAGACGGAATGAAGAAGGGAAATTCTTACGAATGGGTCCTTTGACTGATGAACAAATATGTATCCATTTGCTCATATAAAATGGGATCAACCCCCCATTGCGTATTGGTACTTATCGGGTATAGAATAGATTTGCTTCTCTTTGTTCCTACGAACAGAATTGTTCCATTATTATTACTAAAAGAATAGAACAAATAGTAATCCTTTCTACGAGATACTCCACCGAAAGGGGGAGGTTCATACCATAGTTTTTTTTAGTGCAATAAAGTTACATAGTGTCTATTTTTCGTCGATAAAGGGGTATTTCTATGGGTTTGCCTTGGTATCGTGTTCATACCGTCGTATTGAACGATCCGGGTCGTTTGCTATCTGTCCATATAATGCATACGGCTTTGGTTGCTGGTTGGGCCGGTTCAATGGCTCTATATGAATTAGCAGTTTTTGATCCTTCTGACCCTGTTCTCGATCCAATGTGGAGACAAGGTATGTTTGTTATACCTTTCATGACTCGTTTAGGAATAACCAATTCGTGGGGTGGTTGGAGTATTACAGGAGGAACTATAACGAATCCGGGTATTTGGAGTTACGAAGGTGTGGCTGGGGCACATATTGTGTTTTCTGGCTTGTGCTTCTTGGCAGCTATTTGGCATTGGGTGTATTGGGATCTAGAAATATTTTGTGATGAACGTACAGGAAAACCCTCTTTGGATTTGCCTAAGATTTTTGGAATTCATTTATTTCTCTCCGGGGTGGCTTGCTTCGGTTTTGGCGCATTTCATGTAACAGGATTGTATGGTCCTGGAGTATGGGTATCCGATCCTTATGGACTAACCGGAAGGGTACAACCTGTAAACCCAGCGTGGGGCGTGGAAGGTTTTGATCCTTTTGTTCCAGGAGGAATAGCCTCTCATCATATTGCAGCGGGGACATTGGGCATATTAGCGGGTCTATTCCATCTTAGTGTCCGTCCGCCTCAACGTCTATACAAAGGATTACGTATGGGAAATATTGAAACCGTCCTTTCCAGTAGTATCGCTGCTGTCTTTTTTGCAGCTTTTGTTGTTGCTGGAACTATGTGGTATGGTTCGGCAACCACCCCCATCGAATTATTTGGTCCCACTCGTTATCAATGGGATCAGGGATACTTCCAGCAAGAAATATTTCGAAGAGTTGGTGCTGGGCTAGCCGAAAATCAAAGTTTATCCGAAGCTTGGTCTAAAATTCCTGAAAAATTGGCTTTTTATGATTACATCGGCAATAATCCCGCAAAAGGGGGATTATTCAGAGCGGGTTCAATGGACAACGGGGATGGAATAGCTGTTGGGTGGTTAGGACATCCTATCTTTAGAGATAAAGAAGGGCGTGAACTTTTTGTACGTCGTATGCCTACCTTTTTTGAAACATTTCCGGTTGTTTTGGTAGACGGAGACGGAATTGTTAGAGCCGATGTTCCTTTTCGAAGGGCGGAATCGAAGTATAGTGTCGAACAAGTAGGTGTAACTGTTGAGTTCTATGGTGGCGAACTCAATGGAGTCAATTATAGTGATCCCGCTACTGTGAAAAAATATGCTAGACGCGCTCAATTGGGTGAAATTTTTGAATTGGATCGTGCTACTTTGAAATCTGATGGTGTTTTTCGTAGCAGTCCAAGGGGTTGGTTTACTTTTGGACACGCTTCGTTTGCTCTACTTTTCTTCTTCGGACACATTTGGCATGGTTCTAGAACTTTGTTCAGAGATGTTTTTGCCGGTATTGATCCAGATTTAGATGCTCAAGTGGAGTTTGGAGCATTCCAAAAACTTGGAGATCCAACTACAAGAAGACAAGTAGTCTGATACAACATTGTTCTGTTACTTTTCGCCTTTATTTTTGTGATTTGACATAAGGTACCGGAGAAATCTTGATTTGAATCGCCACTTTTCTTTGAATCTTGTTCTTTCTTTATCTGGGAGACGATTCCAAATAAACAGGTATGGAAGCTATAATTGTAAACCACGATCGAAGATCGAATCTATCTATGGAAGCATTGGTTTATACATTCCTCTTAGTTTCGACTTTAGGAATAATTTTTTTCGCTATCTTTTTTCGAGAACCGCCTAAAGTTCCAACTAAAAAAATGAAATGATTTCTCATTATCTCAATTGAAGTAATGAGCCTCCCAATATTGGGAGGCTCATTACTTCAACTAGTCCCCGTGTTCCTCGAATGGATCTCTTAGTTGTTGAGAGGGTTGCCCAAAAGCAGTATATAAGGCATACCCAGTAAAACTTACAAGTAAACCGGATATAGAGATGGCGACTAGGGTTGCTGTTTCCATTATTATATAATTTCAAGACCACAATGGATTTATGATAAGATCATTTATTTACAACGGAATGGTATACAAAGTCAACGGATCTCAATGAATACAAAATAGGATTTATGGTTACACAAACCGTTGAGGGTAGTTCTAGACCTGGTCCAAGACGAACTATTGTAGGGGATTTATTGAAACCATTGAATTCGGAATATGGTAAAGTAGCTCCTGGATGGGGAACTACTCCTTTGATGGGGGTCGCAATGGCTCTATTTGCGATATTCCTATCTATTATTTTGGAGATTTATAATTCTTCCGTTTTACTGGACGGAATTTCAATGAATTAGATTCATAAGAACCACTAAGTCTCAGCTTTTCAATACAAAAAGTGAAGCATTTAGGTATCGGATTTTTAGCCCGTTCTGTTTTGGTAGTTCGACCGCGGAATTTCTTTGTTCTGTATTTCCGGAATATGAGTGTGTGACTTGTTATAATAGATCCTATTGATAGTACAGAGAATGGGTCTGTAATCTTGATCTTGATAGAGATGGTTTTACCTCGTCAGATAGTTATTCTAGTATCTGGAGCACGGAATATATGAAATAAAATAGATTATATTATGAAGTATTAGAACTATGATTCATACTTAATATTCAGACCTCGTGGCCGGACTCCAAAAAATTTTCAAAGAGTTAGAAGGTATAAATCGAAAGATTTTTCTTTTTTCAAACTTCCGTTTATGCTTATTTTGATCAAAGCACAAAGGTTTCTTTGGATTTTTAGTCATTATATCTATTCATTAAAATTGAATAAGTGATAATACAACGGCTCTTACTCAAGGAATCTTTGGACTTAGTTTGAAGGTTTTATTGAATCATCGCGGTTCTAGTATGAATCTGAGGTTTCAATCGATTCATAGGGTCTTAACAAGAGAATTCCTATCAATCAATAATAAAAAAACAACAGTAAAACTGCATTATACATAAATAATCAAAGCAAATAGGTAAATAGAAGATTCAAGGGGCCTGTAACGATCAACATGAAGATTAATGAGCTGACTTGATATTTTGGCATTATAACGACAAAGAAGAGTTTTCGGATTTTTATTCTTTCGTATCTTCAGAGAAGATTGAATTATAGGATTAAGAAATTTCGAACTTTTTATTATACATATCCGTTTCAACCAGTATTTGAGCGTTTCTGTTTGAGCTGTACGAGATGAAATTCTCATATACGGTTCTCAGAGGGGGAGTCCCTTGGGTTACCTATCTCAATAAAGTCTATGATTGGTTCGAAGAACGTCTTGAGATTCAAGCGATTGCAGATGATATAACTAGTAAATATGTTCCTCCTCACGTCAACATATTTTATTGTCTAGGAGGAATTACGCTTACTTGTTTTTTAGTACAAGTGGCTACGGGGTTTGCTATGACTTTTTACTACCGCCCGACCGTTACTGAGGCTTTTGCTTCTGTTCAATACATAATGACTGAAGCAAACTTTGGTTGGTTAATCCGATCAGTTCATAGATGGTCGGCAAGTATGATGGTCTTAATGATGATTCTGCACGTATTTCGTGTGTATCTCACTGGTGGCTTTAAAAAACCTCGTGAATTGACTTGGGTTACGGGCGTGATTCTGGCTGTATTGACCGCATCTTTTGGCGTAACTGGTTATTCCTTACCTTGGGACCAAATTGGTTATTGGGCAGTAAAAATTGTAACAGGCGTGCCGGAAGCTATTCCTGTAATAGGATCGCCTTTGGTAGAATTATTACGCGGAAGTACTAGTGTGGGACAATCCACTTTGACTCGTTTTTATAGTTTACATACTTTTGTATTACCTCTCCTTACTGCCGTATTTATGTTAATGCACTTCCTAATGATACGTAAGCAAGGTATTTCTGGTCCCTTATAGAGAATAAAGATCTTGTAATCAATCATTAATCGCTTGGGGGAGGAAGAATAGTATTTCATTGCTACAAATATGGATTATTGAAAAAAAAAAAATAAGACATATATTTGGATATTTCTCTTCAACTCCATAAACTGTATTATTTATTTGACACGAATGGTTGAAGGGAATTCTCCTAACAGAAAAAATGGATTATGGGAGTGTGTGACTTGAACCATTGATTTGGCCATGCAGATATATGCTTTTATCTGCCACATTGGAATTTACAATCAAATGTGTCTTTGTTCCAACCACCGCATAAGACCCATACAGAACAGAGGATAGGCTGGTTCGCTTGAAGAGAATCTTTTCTATGATCAGACCCAATCATGCCATGCATGAACAGGCTCCGTAAGATCCAGTAGAATAAGTGATGTGGGATAATCCAGTCCATATTATGTTTTAGTCATTTTAATTACTTAATAGTATTCATAGTATGGAAATGCATTCATTTCCTATGCATCGACCCAATTTATGATACTAGCGGAGTGAGGCAGGGGATCTAAAGAATGAAAGAGGCTAGACTATATTAGTAACAAGTAAATCCTTTGTATGTAAAAAGCTCGATATTTTTTTGGAGATAAAGGCCAATCGCAAGGGCTGAGACGACCCATAAAGCACTTGATTATGATCAATTTTGTAAGCCTACTTGGGTATTGAGCATTCGCCTGTAAGAACTGAATTCCTTGCAATGGATAGTTGCAACTCT